TTTGCGATTGAAACCATACGGAAAAATAACATTGCCATAAATTAACAAAATAATATTTCCATTTATTCATCAGAAGCGGCGTATCCTTTGTTGCCAGAATGGATCTTCCGTGATATCTAACATAATGTATGAAAGGATCCTTGAGCAACCCTAGGATCGCCGGAAAGTGATTAACAAAGACTTTTAAAAAATGTTGTATTTTTCCATAGAATAAAATTCGCTCAAAAAGGACTTCATAAGATGTCGATCGTAAATGCGAAGACCGCTTGCGTAGAAAAAAAAAGATGGATTCGTATTCACATACATGAGAATTATATAAGAACAAGAAAAATCTTGGATTCAAAATTGATTTTTTTTTAATATAAAAATGCTTACAATTGCAATACTCGTATAGACAGAACCGAAAAAAATGCAAAGAAGAGGCATCTTTTACCCGGTAACGTAAGGTTTGAACCAAGATTTCTAGATGGATGGGGTAAGGTATTACTACATCTAACACATAATTAAAATGCGATAATTTGTCTTCTAAAAAGGGAAATATTGAATGAATTGATTGTAAATTATAAGATTTTTGGAATTGTTTTCCTTCGAAAGAGGATCCTAATCTTAGGGAAAATGGAATTTCTACAATCACTGCAAATAAAACGGATATCATTTGATAATAGAAAAGACTGGTATGCCCCAAAAAGTTATTTTGGTTCAAATCCTTAGTGGGAATAATCAAACGATTCTGTTCATACATTCGCAAAATTAAGCGTTTCACAATTAGTGAACTATATTTTTTGTCATAATCCGCATTTTCCAAGAAAATGGAACGATTTCTATTTAATCTATTTAAACCATGATCATAAGCAAGTACATAAATATACTCCCGAAAAAAAAGTGGATATAGAAAACTCTGTTGCCGAGCCCCATCGAACTCTGAATATCCTTGAAATTTCTCCATTTGGATTGAAATTCTATTTGAACTGAAGGTAAAGTCTTTATTTTCTTGAGTTCTGAAATGACACATAGTGCGATACAGTCAAAATAAGGTATTAGACTACGAAAGCAATAGATACCTCATAAACAAGTAGACTGCTAACCGGATTCTCTATCTTTAATAGGTTTCTGTTCGTTATATTATAAAATAACAAAACAAGATGATTAGAAATCCTTTATTTTTTTAACCTAATCGCTCTTTTGATTTTGGAAATATATATATTTTTTATCAATATACTGCTTCTTTTACACATCCATCTCCAACCTAACCCAAACGGACTAGGGAAAAAAATAATTAGGACTCATGAAAAATTGATAATAACACGCAAGAAAAAAATTCCTTCCCATACCCGTATTAGGCACTAATCTATTTTTAACATTTAATTAGATCGGGTAATTTTTCAAATTACGAATGGAAGCTCGTTTCTTTTTTTCCTGGAATCAGGAAAACTGGTTTTTTTTATCCATCCATTTATATTTATTCACTTGACCCAAATTGGAATTCCTTTTTTTTTTTTTTCGACATCGAAAACGAAGGTTGTACCGATCAGGAAAGCAAAAAAAAAAAATGTTATCTGAATTCTCCCTTGATACGACATGCTATTTTTTCCATTCATTCCTTTGAGGATCAGTCGTGGTCTTACAAACTCTACCGCGGATCTGGACGAATCTTTTTCTTCATACAAATGTGTAAAAGATGCTAGTCGCACTTAAAAGCCGAGTACTCTACCGTTGAGTTAGCAACCCCCCAAAAACAAAAAAAAAAGAAAGTACTGCAAATATGTAGATACAACCAGAATAAAGAAAAAAAAAAAAAAAAAAAAAAAGAAAAATCCAGTCATGTGTGCGTCAGGGATAAATAGATCTATTTATCTATGAGAGAATTATATTTGGTCCATACACTGTTGTCAATATGATTGTGAATTTTTAATATAGTGAAAAGAATAGAAAAAATAAATCAAAAAGCTTAACCCCTTGGTTTGTTAGTTCATACAATGAATGAAAACTAAGCCAGTTAGGGTAATCTCAAATCTTTTTATACTTTTTTTAGACCCATTTTTATGGCCTTTAATTTGTTATGAATAATTAATAAATTATTCATATAATAATATATATATTTAGAAAATAATATATTAATATATATATATATATATTAGTTTGATTCAGAATTAATATATTTTTTTCTATACCGTAAAAATTTTGTATTTATACAAAAATTCGAATTTATATATTATATAATATAGATCCAAATATGATTATAACAACATAGTAGTTGTTAGCAGGGTATTTTTTAGTATTCGTACCTTAGCTAATAATAAATCAAAATTTTAATAAATCAAAATAAATATGAAGGATGGAAGTGAAAGAGGAGGAAAGAAAAGAGTAGATAAAATTTGATACCAAGCTATATACGAGTCTTTCACATCCTCTTTTTTATATTTCATTAATTCAATTTCATTTTATTAAGACTTAATTCTGTAAAAATCCCTGCCTTCTTTGAAATATCATGAACTGTTCTTGTTGGTTGAGCGCCTTTTTTAAGAAAATCGAGAATAGCAGGAAGATTTAAATAAGTTTGATTTGTTATCGGATCATAAAAACCCACCTTGTGAAGATCTCTTCCTTCTCTTCGGGATCGAACATCAATTGCAACGATTCGATAAACGGCTCATTGGGATAGATGTATATGAATGAATAATACCCCCCCCTAGAAACGTATAAGAGGTTTTGGCCTCGTACGGCTCGAGAAAAAAAATTCAATGAGTAGAAGTTAATTCTCTGTATAAAATTCAAATATTAAATAGATTAATAAAAACATTAAATCAATTAGCCAGTATTGAAACCCTAAATATTTTTTTGCATAAAAAGCATTCGTAACATTCGTATTCTCGTAACTCAAGTTAAATAACTCTCAAATATCTCAACAGAGAATCCTTAAGTACTTTTTTTATTGAGTAGTCTCTAACCCTTTTTTTGTTTGGCTCATTTTTTAGAATCAATTTTGATTCTTCATTCTAATCTAGTTGTTCAAACAATTGAAAACTGGATTTCCTTGTTTCAGGAGTCTTTATCCTTACTTTGAATCTTTGGGTTTAGACATGACTTCGGTGATCTTTAATCCTTTTATTAAAAAAGGGCAGCAACACGCCCCTTATTTTGTTTATGATTTCTTTTCTTTCTATCAAAGAATCATACAAACGCTTGATTCACGCATGATAGACTTTTTATTCAAAGAATTTTACAATTTTAAGAAAATTTCCTTTTCCATTGTAAAATTGCTTGAAAGGGCTTTTTTTTTTTTTTTCAATATAAAAATAAAAAGACTTACGAAGTTGTTCCAACTTATTGATTCGCACTAACCCTAGATCCTTACTCCTGCGAAAGGAATAAAAACTTTATATTCTCCTCGAGCTCCATCCTGTACTCTTTTTTAGATTCCAAAAAAGTGTAGAACTCTAGTAAAATAGAACACAAAATGTCGAGCCAAGAGCACCTATATTCCGATATAAAAAGTGGCGGATCAAAAAATCCACAGCAGATCATGTCCTTCAATTCAAGTCGCACGTTGCTTTCTACCACATCGTTTTAAACGAAGTTTTACCATAACATTCCTCTAGTTTGTGTAATTGATTCAAGTATGGAATCATGAATAGTCATAGTTCAGTCAGTATATCGTAATCTATACTTTTTCTTTCTCTATGAATGGAATAGTGAATTTACGCGTAAAAGGTTCAGTCAAAATTCAAATGAATCCCATATTAGATTGTATATATGTAAAATCTCAATTTGAATAGAAATCTATATTTATATATATAAATTATATAAATATAGAGTTTTTTTATTAAAACTTTTCGAATCTATGGTTCTACCTTACTTAACCCGCATCACACACAAATTAAAAAAGCAAATAGATTTTTTTGAATTCGGTTGAAATGATGAAAAATAAGTTGATTCTTCTTTTGATTTCAATATTTTATTATTAAAAAATATTGTATTTTTAAACAGAAAGAGAAAGATGGTGTACAAAGGCAATAGAAGATTGATTCTGATACTCTGGGACGGAAGGATTCGAACCTCCGAATAGCGGGACCAAAACCCGTTGCCTTACCGCTTGGCTACGCCCCATTTCGATTTTTATTCAAGATTACTAAAAGAGTAATCTTGCTATTGGTTGTTCGTCAATTCAATTTAAGCCCAAATTAAATATAGATTACATTGGTGCTAGAGTTTTGACACGTGTAGATAGCAAATCAAACTTACTTTATTGATCATTACATAGAATTCAATTAAGATATTGTATGAAAATATTATTTCTTTCATTCTCATAAGAGAATGAAAGGATTTTTGATTGAGTAAGTTCAACAAAGTCTTTTTAGACTATCTTTTTTTATTTTTTTCCTTATATAAAAAATATATTAATAACTCAATCAAAATCAAATTATCCACAAGAACACCAATTTTTGTTATGCTTAATATATTTAATTTGATCTGTATTTGTTTGAATTCTGCCCTTTTTTCAAGCACTTTTTTAGTCGCCAAATTGCCGGAGGCCTACGCCTTTTTGAATCCAATCGTAGATGTTATGCCCGTAATACCTCTTTTCTTTCTTCTCTTAGCCTTTGTTTGGCAAGCCGCTGTAAGTTTTCGATGAAATTCTTAATACTGTATTAAAAAAAATTCACGATTTTTATTCTTCCAACAATTCAAAAGATCAAAAAAATCTTGACGTATGAACGAACTCTCAATTCAAACATTGCATTTTTTTTGTAGCCATACTAAATCTGGATCATTCTATTTCCTAAATTTTATCCTCTTTTCCCTAAATGAAAGAACCTAATTCGATTCGAATTCACAAAAAAAAATATCTAGATGTTGGTATGCAAATCCGTTTGAATATGAAAGACTCGACTATTATCTTATTACAAATGACTTTCTGAAACCCTTTTTTTTTTTTATTTTTTTTTTCTCAAAAAAAATAAATCACTTGATTTATTGGTATCAAAATTAGATATTTGGTATAAAAATAGAGAATCTATTCTCTTTTTTTTTTAGTAAGATCTTGGAGATTGTGTAATGCTTACTCTCAAACTTTTTGTATACACTGTAGTTATATTCTTTGTTTCTCTCTTCATATTTGGATTCCTATCTAATGATCCAGGACGTAATCCGGGACGTGAAGAATAAAAAAGAAAGGTTTTTTATTGCTTTATTTAATTAGTGGAAATGCTCGAATTTTATTAGGATTTTATCTATTAGACATCATTAAAAGGAAAAAGGGAAAGAGAGGGATTCGAACCCTCGGTACGATTAACTCGTACAATGGATTAGCAATCCAACGCTTTAGTCCACTCAGCCATCTCTCCTAATCGAAAAGGGATACTTATTAGGTTCATTAGACAAAAAAAGGCTTGAAAAAGAACCTTCTCCACTTTATTCTTAAAAAGCTTTATTTTTTTTATAGATTATTCTTTATATTATATATATTTTGTCATTTTCTATATTTTATTATATATAGATAATTTATTTTTTATTATATAAATATATTTATCATCTATTTATATATATAATATATATATATTACTATTATATAACTTTTTTTATATAACTTTCTTCAGTAATTCTATTTATATCAAAAATTTAGATAAAGATTAGATAAAGAAAAGGCGCGAACTCAAAAGATAAATAAATAAAACCACAATAATAAAAATAGAGAATCCTTTTTTTATTTTGTCTCGTCAAAACACAAGTAAAAGATCTTTTTTATTTTAATAGCCTGGCCTGGTCAGTCCCCAGCCGGGCCTTTTTTTGTTAAAGTTAAAAAGACTCATCCGATGGATTTTTAGACAAAAAAGATCTGAAATTGAAAAAAAAAAATGGAATCAAATCTGCTTTTACTAATTTTATTAAGTTTTATTAAGTCTACGCGTCAACGCTAGAATTTTCTAATTTTTTTTTTTCAGATTTTTTTTATTACACCCCTGATTACTTTGTTCGACAAAAGATCAATTTATATGTAATAATGGCATTGTAGCGGGTATAGTTTAGTGGTAAAAGTGTGATTCGTTCCTTTAATCCCTTTAATAGTTAAAGGGTCTCTTGGTTTGATTTATCTTCCGATCAAAAACGTTATTTCTTAAAAGGATTTAGTCCTTTCCCTTTCAATGAAAGATTCAAGGAAGATTATAAATTCTCGTAATTTGTATCCAAAGACTCTAATCAATTGTAAATTTGGATTATGAAATTCCGAAACATAATTTTTGAATTGGATGACTATTTACAATTCAATAAGTATAACAAGAGGATCCATGGATAAAGCTAGAAAAGTTTCTTTCTAATCGTAACTAAATCTTCAGTTCTATTCATTGTTTGGTATAGAAAAATTGAAGCAAAATAGCTATTAAACGAGAACTTTGGTTTACTAAAGACATCGACATATTATATTGTTTTAGCTCGGTAGAAACCAAATACTTTTCCTAAGGATTCCGTTAAATAGAAATAAAGAACGAAGTAACTAGAAAGATTGTTCGAGTTCTCCTGATCTATCTTCTAGAAGGATCATCTAGAAAGCAAAATTTTCTGTGAAAGCACCCAGACGGAAAAAAAAGCTAACATAGATATTATGGGGTAAATTTTGATTTCGTTCCCGTCTTATTTTATTTGGGAATTTCTCCATCCATCATAAAGGAGCCGAATGAAACCAAAGTTTCATGTTCGGTTTTGAATTAGAGACGTTAAAAATAGAAAAATGATCAATCGACGTCGACTAAAACCCTTAGCCTTCCAAGCTAACGATGCGGGTTCGATTCCCGCTACCCGCTCTAAATTTGAAATTGCCCTTATTAGAATTATAAACAATTTTCTCTATTAGAATTGTCTAATAGCAATTGTGTATTGAAGTGAATTCAATACACAATTGCTAAAAAGATTTCGCACATTCTTTTTTTTTTTTTAACAATTGGAAAGTAAAAAAAAAAGCGAAAAGCGTCCATTGTCTAATGGATAGGACATAGGTCTTCTAAACCTTTGGTATAGGTTCAAATCCTATTGGACGCAATATCAATATAGATTTAAATATATTGATATTTATCTATTATTTACATTTATAGATATTATATATAATATATTTTTTTTTCTACTTCAGTAGAAAACGTTCCAGTTGCTCTTGAATGCCTTCTTTCAAAACGCTTTCTGCTTCAGCGGTTAATGTCTTGGTAGAGGATATGATTTCTTGGAACTGAGGTTTATTCGTTTTTAAGTAAGTGCGTAACTGAACGAGAAATTTTCTTACTTGTCCAATTTCTAATCCATCCAGATAACCATTTGTTCCAGTATAAATAGTCATTACCTGTTCTTCCACTGTGAGAGGGGCTGATTGGGATTGTTTCAGTAACTCACGCAATCGTTGACCTCTTGCCAATTGATTCTGAGTAGCTTTATCGAGATCAGAAGAAAATTGGGCAAAGGCTTCTAATTCAGCGAATTGAGCCAATTCCAATTTTAATTTTCCAGCTACCTGTT